TCTCAATAACAGATTTCGGATCTAATCAATATTGATATACCGAGTATCTTATCCGTTGATACGAAGTATTCCGGCGATCCCCACGATCCGGGTCCGAACTGTTGGAATTGGAATAGGTTCGGCAGCGGATCGCGAAATCTTGGTGATCTTCTCCATCTAATGAATGAGGAGTCCGTTTTGAAATCGTCCGCCCTGCATCCACCCCCCGAGTATATGATTCAACAGGAATCACACAAGGGTAGATTGATAGAAACCTCTGGTAAAATACCCACCAGTACCCGTACCCAGCAGATAAAGTACATTACATAGTCCGTTTTAGAGATTGGCGCTTTGCCCATTCAGTGACTTTGGCACTGGACGTTCCCAAAATGGGTACTATTGAGTCGGGTGAATTAGAGAATAGACAGACGAGACGTCTGTTGGCATTCCAGCCTTCCTTCTCCTTTCAGGGCCTATCCCAAAGAGAATCCAGTACCTCTTGGTCGTGAATATCTGAATAGGACGAACCGGCCTCCGTGGATATCTTTGCTTCAGAACAAAACAATTAGAATTAGGCTCGGTCAACTGGAATGTGTATTATCCATATAGGAGATCTTCCAATTGAGAAGATCCATCGACCTGAGACGAAGAAAAAGGTCTACCTACTATTTTATTTAGTTATTCAGTTAAACCAATGATTCATTATTGGAGCAGATAGCAACAACTATTTCATCGGACATGCGTATTTTTGATTTTCCGATGGATTGACATGGTTTCATTAATGGAAATTGTTTGATGTAATGAGTAAATAGGCTCTTTCGCCGTTCAAGAATTCTTGTTTAGGCAGTTCATATCATCCATACATAGTGTTTTGATCTAAGATTTCAATTCTTCCAGCTTTCTGCAGTAACATATTGTTCCATGGAGCTAAGATCCAAAATATGGAATAAACAAGTATTTCCACGACTCTACCACCTGGCCAATTCTGTTCCACTTAATCCCTTTTTCATGGCCACATATCTTTATTTTATGGCTAAGGAATGGGAAATCTTTCTCCTGTTACATGAATCAAATGTTTCATTTCATCTGGGAAAAGCCATCTCTTTCTCAACAATGTCTTTGTCATTTGATCCAATAACGTTCCGTTAGATAGGAACAGATTTGATAAATACTGATAACTCTCAGATAGAGTATTAGAACGGAAAGATCCATTAGATAATGAACTATTGGTTCTAAGCCATCTGTGGCGATGAATCAACAATTCGAAGTGCTTTTCTTGCGTATTCTTGATGAACCAGCGTTTATACATAGATGTAGGAGGATTTGTTTGGGAAGTAATAAGCCCCTTTAACATCTCTTCATCTGCAAAGAATTCTCGACGGGAAAACACAGAGACAAAGGACTGATCTTTGAATAGGAAAAAGAATGGATCCGCAGGATCCCAAATGAATTGGCTTATTCGAAAAAAGCCTTGTTCTTTGGAAAATCTATCTCGTGTCTGGTACTGCATGGTTCCACTCTGCAAGAACTCTGAATCATTCTCTTGAAGCTCATCCTCTTTATGATAAATGATCCGCTTGCCCCGAAATGACCCGGCCCAATAAGGAAATCCCAATTCAGTGGGCCTTTCGATACAATCAAATATATTGCCATAAGGGCGCCATATTCGAGGAGCCCAAACTATGTGATTGAATAAATCCTCCTCCATCTGTTGTGAGTCGAAGGCTCCTTCCCCTTCTTCAAACTCCGATTCGTATTTTTCATATAGAAATCTCTGATCAACGATAGAACAAGATCCATTTTGCATCATATCTAACTGATTCCTTGGTTCGGACCGAAGAAGTAGTGTCACTCGATTATTATCAAACTGGCTGCAATCTTTTTCTGTCCGTGAGGATCCCGCCAGAGCGCCTTCTACTTCTAATAGGCCATGAACTAGATCAGAATCATTCTCAACGAAGCCATAAGAAGTGATCCAATTTTTTTCATTGGGTCCGGATGAAGACCAAAGATCTTGAGCGACCGATCCGGCAGAACAACTCAAAAGATAAAGAAGTATCGTTAATTTCTTCATGCTCGTTCCAAGTTCGAAGTACCATTTGTACAAATAAGAATCCCCTTCCTTACATGATTTCTTCTTCATATAGATAGATATAGGATCTATGGGGCAATTACTTAGAAGTACATTTTGTGCAACAGTCCTTCCTATCTGATAGAAAAGGATCTCATGATCCTGAACCGATCTTACCTGGGATCGCAAATCCCAAGTTTGTCTATGAAGAGCTGATCTAATTGTATTAGTTTCTATAATTGATTTCTTCTGTGTAATACTAATTGATAGGACCTCATTGATAAGTGCTACAAGATCTCGTGCATTGAAACCCATGGTTATGGACCCGAATCCGTTAGTATGGAACATTTTCTTTTCCAAGTGAAATCCTCTAGTATAGGAAAGAATGAAAAAGTGCTTTCGTTGTTGTGGAATAAGAAGCCTTCGTATCTTAATACATGTATTTAATTT